GTTAATGTAGCTTAACAATAAAGCAAAGCACTGAAAATGCTTAGATGGATATTCAATCCCATAAACAAAAGGTTTGGTCCTGGCCTTATAATTAGTTGGAGGTAAGATTACACATGCGAACATCCATAAACCGGTGTAAAATCCCTTAAAGATGCTAAAAATTTAAGGAGAGGGTATCAAGCACATAACATAGCTAAAGACACCTTGCCTAGCCACACCCCCACGGGACTCAGCAGTGATAAATATTAAGCAATGAACGAAAGTTTGACTAAGCTATACCTCTAAGGGTTGGTAAATTTCGTGCCAGCCACCGCGGTCATACGATTAACCCTAACTAATTACTCTCGGCGTAAAACGTGTTAACTGAACAAACAATAAATAGAATTAAAATTCAACTAATATGTGAAAATCCATTGTTAGAACTTAAATACAGTAACGAAGGTAATTCTAGATATTCTCACTAAAACACGATAGCTAAGGCCCAAACTGGGATTAGATACCCCACTATGCTTAGCCCTAAACCATAATAATTCCATAACAAAATTATTTGCCAGAGAACTACTAGCCATAGCTTAAAACTCAAAGGACTTGGCGGTACTTTATATCCATCTAGAGGAGCCTGTTCTATAATCGATACACCCCGCTTTACCTCACCATCCCTTGCTAATTCAGCCTATATACCGCCATCTTCAGCAATCCCTTAAAAGGTCTAAAAGTAGGCAAGATAATCAAACATAAAAACGTTAGGTCAAGGTGTAGCCAATGAGATGGGAAGCAATGGGCTACATTTTCTTTTCAAGAACATACGCTATCCTTTATGAAACTAAAGGACAAAGGAGGATTTAGTAGTAAATTAAGAATAGAGAGCTTAATTGAATAGAGCAATGAAGTACGCACACACCGCCCGTCACCCTCCTCAAATTAAATACACTAAACTATAAATAATTACTAGTAATAAATTTATCAGAGGAGATAAGTCGTAACAAGGTAAGCATACTGGAAAGTGTGCTTGGAATAATCACAGTGTAGCTTATTACAAAGCATCTGGCCTACACCCAGAAGAATTCATCACAAATGAACACTTTGAACTAATCCTAGTCCTGATATTAATCCATTAAACTACATTTTTACTGTAAAACAAAACATTTACATATAAAGTATTGGAGAAAGAAATTTATACCCAGGAACTATAGAGCAAGTACCGCAAGGGAAAGATGAAAGACTAATTTATAGTACTAATAAGCAAAGATTAAACCTTGTACCTTTTGCATAATGAATTAACCAGAAATTCCCTGACTAAAAGAATTTAAGCCAGGAACCCCGAAACCAAACGAGCTACCTAAAAACAATTTTATGAATCAACCCGTCTATGTGGCAAAATAGTGGGAAGATTTTTAGGTAGAGGTGAAAAGCCTAACGAGCTTGGTGATAGCTGGTTACCCAAAAAATGAATTTTAGTTCAACTTTAAATTTACCAAAAGAACATAAAAAAAAATCTTAACGTAAATTTAAAATATAGCCAAAAGAGGGACAGCTCTTTAGGAATGGAAAAAACCTTTAATAGTGAATAAACAAAAACAATTTAACCATTGTTGGCCTAAAAGCAGCCATCAACAAAGAAAGCGTTCAAGCTCAACATAAAAACTCAACTAATACCTAAATTACAATAACTTCCTAAAATACAAACTGGGTCATTCTATATATACATAGAAGAGATACTGTTAATATGAGTAACAAGAACCTATTCTCCTTGCACAAGTGTATAACAACTCGGATAACCATTGTTAGTTACCAGACCACAGATAATAATCCACAAATAAATTTATCTAAAATTAAACTGTTAACCCAACACAGGAGTGCCATAAGGAAAGATTAATCAAAATAAAAGGAACTCGGCAAACCAGAACCCCGCCTGTTTACCAAAAACATCACCTCTAGCATAATAAGTATTAGAGGCATTGCCTGCCCAGTGACTATAGTTAAACGGCCGCGGTATCCTGACCGTGCAAAGGTAGCATAATCATTTGTTCCTTAATTAGGGACTAGTATGAACGGCTAGACGAGGGATCAACTGTCTCTTATTTTTGATCAGTGAAATTGACCTTCCAGTGAAGAGGCTGGAATTGTACAATAAGACGAGAAGACCCTATGGAGCTTAAATTTTCAAGCTTAATATTTCTACTCTCTCCCAAACGGACCAAAACAAAATATGTAAGCTTATAATTTTGGTTGGGGTGACCTCGGAGAACAAAAAATCCTCCGAATGATAATAACATAGACTAACAAGTCAAAGTAATTAACCTATCCAATTGACCCAAAATAATTTGATCAACGGACCAAGTTACCCTAGGGATAACAGCGCAATCCTATTTAAGAGTTCATATCGACAATAGGGTTTACGACCTCGATGTTGGATCAGGACATCCCAATGGTGCAGAAGCTATTAATGGTTCGTTTGTTCAACGATTAAAGTCCTACGTGATCTGAGTTCAGACCGGAGAAATCCAGGTCGGTTTCTATCTATTAACAATTTCTCCCAGTACGAAAGGATAAGAGAAATAGAGCCACCTTAACAAAAGTGCTCTAAACCAAATTTATGAAGAAAATCTAAATAAAAAATATATGTAAACCTTCCACCTAGACAAGGTTATTAGGGTGGCAGAGCCAGGAAATTGCGTAAGATTTAAAACCTTGTTCCCAGAGGTTCAAATCCTCTCCCTAATAATGTACTTTATTAACATCCTAACCCTCCTCATCCCAATCCTAATTGCTATAGCATTCTTAACATTAGTAGAACGAAAAATCTTAGGATACATGCAACTACGAAAAGGCCCAAACATTGTAGGACCATATGGAATTCTTCAACCATTTGCCGACGCTATAAAACTGTTTATTAAAGAGCCTATACAACCTCTCACAACATCCATTTCACTATTCATTATTGCACCAACCTTATCACTCACATTAGCCTTAAGCTTATGAATTCCCCTACCAATACCGCACCCACTAATTAACCTCAACCTAGGAATTCTATTTTTCCTAGCTACATCAAGCCTCTCTGTATATTCAATCCTATGATCAGGATGAGCCTCAAACTCTAAATATTCATTATTTGGGGCATTACGAGCAGTAGCACAAACAATCTCATATGAAGTAACTATAGCCATTATTCTATTATCAGTTCTCCTCATAAGCGGCTCATTCTCCCTACAAACACTTATTACAACTCAAGAACACATATGACTTATTATTCCAGCCTGACCCATAGCCATAATATGATTCATCTCAACATTAGCAGAGACTAATCGAGCTCCATTTGACCTAACTGAAGGTGAATCCGAACTAGTTTCAGGATTTAATGTAGAATACGCTGCAGGCCCATTCGCATTATTTTTCATAGCCGAATATACTAACATCATCCTTATAAATGCTCTCACATCCATTATTTTCTTAGGCCCAATCCATAACATAAACCTTCCAGAACTTTACTCAACAAATTTCATAATAGAGACCCTACTTCTATCATCCACATTTTTATGAATCCGAGCATCATACCCGCGATTCCGTTATGACCAACTTATACACCTTCTATGAAAAAATTTTCTACCACTAACATTAGCACTATGCATATGACATGTTTCTATACCAATATTTATAGCAAGCATCCCACCATACCTATAGAAAGAAATATGTCTGATAAAAGAGTTACTTTGATAGAGTAAATTATAGAGGTTCAAATCCTCTTATTTCTAGAATAATAGGATTTGAACCCAAACCTAAGAATTCAAAATTCTTCGTGCTACCATTACACCATATCCTACACAGTAAGGTCAGCTAATTAAGCTATCGGGCCCATACCCCGAAAATGTTGGTTTAAACCCTTCCCGTACTAATTAACCCCATTACTTTAATTATCATCTACTTCACAATCCTTCTAGGACCAGCAATTACAATATCTAGCTCCAATTTACTACTAATATGAGTAGGACTTGAACTAAGTCTATTAGCAATTATCCCACTCCTAATTAACAAAAAAAACCCACGATCAACCGAAGCAGCAACAAAATACTTCGTAACACAAGCAACAGCATCAATAATCATTTTACTAGCTATTATTCTAAATTATAAACAACTAGGAACATGAATATTTCAACAACAAACAAACGACCTAATCCTTATAATAACATTAATTTCACTATCCATAAAACTGGGTATCGCACCTTTTCACCATTGACTACCTGAAGTAACCCAAGGAATTGAACTTCATACTGGATTAATTCTACTCACATGACAAAAAATTGCCCCATTATCCATTTTATTCCAAATTTATAACCTACTAAATACTACCATCACATTATCTATAGCAATTATATCAATTTTCATCGGAGCATGAGGCGGACTTAATCAAACACAAATACGAAAAATCATAGCATATTCATCAATTGCCCACATAGGATGGATACTAGCTATTATCCCATTTAATCCATCACTCACACTACTAAATCTTATCATTTATATTCTTCTAACAATTCCAATATTTATAGCCATAATAACTTACTCATCAACAACAATCAACTCAATCTCATTAATATGAAATAAAACTCCAATATTAATAACTATAACATCCTCTATCTTACTATCCCTAGGAGGCTTACCCCCACTGACAGGGTTTTTACCCAAATGGATTATCATTACAGAACTACTAAACAACAACTGCTTTATCCTAACAACAATAATAGCTATAATAGCCCTACTTAATCTATTTTTCTATACACGACTAATTTATTCAACTTCACTAACAACCTTCCCAACAAATAACAACTTAAAAATACTCTCACACCTAACTAACCAAAAATATAACTTCACCATCCCCTTACTTACTATCACAAGTACACTCACACTTCCACTCTCACCCCAACTAATCATATAGAAGTTTAGGATATACAAGTCCAATAGCCTTCAAAGCTCTAGGAAAACACACCAAGTTTAACTTCTGTAAGGACTGTAAGACTTCATCCTACATCTATTGAATGCAAATCAATCGCTTTAATTAAGCTAAGACCCCCCCCCCCNACTAGATTGGTAGGAATAAAACCTACGAAATTTTAGTTAACAGCTAAATACCCTATACCTGGCTTCAATCTACTTCTCCCGCCTATCAGAAAAAGGGCGGGAGAAGCCTTAGTAGGGTAAACTCCTACACCTCCGAATTTGCAATTCGACATGAATATCACCTTAAGGCTTGGTAAAAAGAGGACTTAAACCTCTGTGTTTAGATTTACAGTCTAATGCTTACTCAGCCATTTTACCTATGTTCGTAAATCGTTGATTATTTTCAACCAATCATAAAGATATCGGAACCCTATATTTACTATTTGGTGCATGAGCAGGAATAGTAGGAACAGCATTAAGTATTCTAATTCGAGCTGAATTAGGTCAACCAGGCGCACTACTAGGAGATGATCAAATCTACAATGTAATTGTTACCGCCCACGCATTCGTCATAATTTTCTTCATAGTAATACCAATAATAATTGGGGGCTTTGGAAACTGACTTGTACCACTAATAATTGGAGCCCCAGATATGGCGTTCCCACGAATAAACAATATAAGCTTCTGACTTCTACCCCCATCATTCCTCCTTTTACTAGCATCATCAATAGTAGAGGCAGGAGCAGGAACAGGATGAACTGTATACCCACCTTTAGCCGGAAACCTAGCCCACGCTGGTGCATCAGTTGATCTAACAATTTTCTCACTCCATCTAGCTGGTGTATCATCTATCTTAGGTGCAATTAATTTTATTACAACTATCATCAATATAAAACCCCCAGCCATAACTCAATACCAAACCCCACTATTCGTTTGATCAGTATTAATCACAGCTGTCCTTCTACTCCTATCACTACCAGTTCTAGCCGCAGGAATCACTATACTCCTAACAGATCGAAATCTTAATACAACTTTCTTCGACCCTGCTGGAGGAGGAGACCCTATTCTCTATCAACACTTATTCTGATTTTTTGGGCATCCGGAGGTTTATATCTTGATCCTTCCAGGATTTGGAATTATCTCTCATGTAGTAACTTATTACTCAGGAAAAAAAGAACCATTCGGATACATAGGAATAGTATGGGCTATGATATCAATTGGATTCCTAGGATTCATTGTTTGAGCACATCACATATTTACTGTAGGATTAGACGTAGATACACGAGCCTACTTTACATCAGCTACTATAATTATTGCTATTCCAACCGGCGTTAAAGTATTTAGCTGATTAGCAACCCTACACGGAGGAAATATTAAATGATCCCCAGCTATACTATGAGCCCTAGGCTTCATTTTCCTATTTACAGTAGGCGGACTAACAGGAATTGTTCTATCTAATTCTTCATTAGATATTGTCCTTCACGATACATACTATGTAGTAGCCCACTTCCATTATGTATTATCAATAGGAGCAGTATTTGCTATCATAGCTGGTTTTGTTCACTGATTCCCACTATTTTCAGGCTATACTCTGAATGACACCTGAGCCAAAGCTCATTTCGCAATTATATTTGTTGGAGTTAACATAACATTCTTCCCTCAACACTTCCTAGGTCTCTCAGGAATACCTCGACGATACTCAGACTACCCAGATGCTTACTCTACATGAAACACAGTATCCTCTATAGGATCTTTTATCTCACTAACAGCTGTCCTAATTATAATCTTTATAATCTGAGAAGCATTCGCCTCTAAACGAGAAGTCCTATCAGTAACACACTCTTCAACTAACCTTGAATGACTTCACGGATGTCCACCACCCTACCATACATTTGAAGAACCTTCCTACGTTAAAGTAAAATAAGAAAGGAAGGAGTCGAACCCCCCTAAACTGGTTTCAAGCCAATCCCATAACCCTTATGTCTTTCTCAATGAGATATTAGTAAAATAATTACATAACTTTGTCAAAGTTAAATTATAGACTAAAATCTATATATCTCCCATGGCTTATCCATTCCAACTAGGCTTACAAGACGCTTCATCCCCAATCATAGAAGAACTAATTAATTTTCATGACCACACACTAATAATTGTATTCCTCATTAGCTCCTTAGTACTTTATATTATCTCACTTATACTAACAACAAAACTAACACATACAAGCACAATAGACGCCCAAGAAGTTGAAACTATTTGAACTATCCTACCAGCTGTAATTCTTATTATAATTGCTTTACCATCATTACGCATCTTATATATAATAGACGAAATTAACAACCCAGTACTAACAGTAAAAACTATAGGCCATCAATGATATTGAAGTTACGAGTACACTGACTATGAGGACTTATGCTTTGACTCATACATAGTACCAACAAACGACCTAAAACCAGGCGAGCTTCGATTACTAGAAGTTGACAATCGCGTAGTTCTTCCAATAGAACTCCCAATCCGTATACTAATTTCATCTGAAGACGTACTCCATTCATGAGCTGTTCCATCTCTAGGACTAAAAACTGACGCAATCCCAGGACGTCTCAACCAAGCAACAGTAACATCAAATCGACCAGGATTATTTTACGGTCAATGCTCAGAAATCTGCGGATCTAATCATAGTTTTATACCAATTGTCCTAGAAATAGTACCACTAAAACATTTTGAAAACTGATCAGCCTCAATAATTTAAACTCACTGTGAAGCTTAGAGCGTTAACCTTTTAAGTTAAAGTTAGAGACCTTGAATCTCCACAGTGATATGCCACAACTAGACACATCCACATGATTTATAACTATTATCTCATCCTTAATTACCTTATTCATTCTATTCCAATTAAAAATTTCCTCACAATCATTTCCATTACCACCATCACCAAAAACTCTAACAACACTAAAAACAAAAAACCCTTGAGAATCAAAATGAACGAAAATCTATTCTCCTCTTTCATTACCCCAACAGTAATAGGTCTACCAATCGTCGTAACCATTATTATGTTCCCATCAATTCTATTCCCATCATCAGAACGTTTAATCAACAACCGCCTGCATTCCTTTCAACATTGACTTATTAAACTTATTATCAAACAGATAATACTAATTCACACACCAAAAGGACGTACATGAACATTAATGATCGTTTCTCTAATTATATTTATTGGATCAACTAACCTCCTAGGTCTACTACCCCACACATTCACCCCAACTACACAACTTTCCTTAAACCTAAGCATGGCAATTCCTCTATGAGCTGGAGCAGTAATCCTAGGATTCCGACATAAACTAAAAAGCTCATTAGCCCACTTCCTTCCACAAGGAACCCCTATCTCCCTAATCCCAATACTAATCATTATCGAAACAATCAGCCTATTTATTCAACCAATAGCATTAGCAGTCCGACTTACAGCAAACATCACCGCAGGACATCTTCTAATGCACTTAATTGGAGGGGCCACACTAGTACTAATAAATATTAGCCCACCAACCGCAACAATCACATTTATTATCCTTCTATTACTCACAGTACTAGAATTCGCCGTAGCACTAATCCAAGCTTACGTATTTACACTCCTTGTAAGCCTATACCTACATGATAACACATAATGACCCACCAAACCCACGCCTACCATATAGTTAACCCTAGTCCATGACCATTAACAGGAGCATTCTCTGCTCTTCTACTTACATCAGGATTAGTAATATGATTTCACTATAGCTCTATTACACTTCTATCTCTAGGCCTTCTGGCAAACACCCTAACAATATATCAATGATGACGAGATATCATTCGTGAAGGCACATTCCAAGGACATCACACCCCTATCGTCCAAAAAGGACTTCGATATGGAATGATCCTATTTATTATCTCCGAAGTATTTTTCTTCGCCGGATTTTTCTGAGCATTTTATCACTCCAGTCTTGTACCTACACATGACCTAGGAGGTTGCTGACCCCCAACAGGAATCACCCCACTCAACCCTCTAGAAGTACCACTTCTCAACACATCAGTACTTCTAGCATCAGGCGTATCAATCACATGAGCTCACCATAGCCTCATAGAAGGAAAACGAAATCACATAAATCAGGCCCTACTAATTACTATTATATTAGGACTATACTTTACTATACTACAAGCTTCTGAATACTTCGAAACATCATTCTCAATTTCAGACGGAATTTACGGATCTACATTCTTCATAGCAACAGGATTTCACGGCTTCCATGTAATTATTGGATCAACATTTCTCATAGTATGCCTCCTACGACAACTAAAATTTCACTTCACATCAAAACATCACTTCGGATTTGAAGCAGCAGCATGATACTGACATTTTGTAGATGTAGTATGACTTTTCCTATACGTCTCTATCTATTGATGAGGATCTTATTCTCTTAGTATAACTAATATAACTGACTTCCAATCAGTAGATTCCGTCATAAACGGAAGAGAATAAAATTAACTTATTATTAATTATCCTAATCAACAGTATATTATCACTTATCCTCATCTCAGTAGCATTTTGATTACCCCAGATAAACTTGTACACAGAAAAAGCAAATCCATACGAATGCGGATTCGATCCAACTAGCTCCGCACGCCTACCTTTTTCAATAAAATTCTTCCTAGTAGCCATTACTTTCCTCCTATTTGACCTAGAAATTGCCCTTCTACTCCCACTTCCATGAGCAATTCAATCTACAAACATAATTTCAACAACTACAACAGCTTTTATTTTAATTACTATTCTGTCCCTAGGCCTATCATACGAATGAGTACAAAAAGGTCTAGAATGAACAGAATAAAAATGGTAATTAGTTTAAGTAAAATTAATGATTTCGACTCATTAGATTATGATAATAATCATAATTACCAATATAACATCCGCCTTTCTTAATCTTATACTAGCCTTCATTATCTCACTTATAGGAACCTTAACATTCCGCTCACACCTTATATCAACCTTACTATGTTTAGAAGGAATAATACTATCCCTATTTATTATAATCTCAACAGCAACCCTAAACTCCAACTCTATAGTATCCCTACCAATCCCAGTAACAATCATAGTATTCGCAGCATGCGAAGCAGCAGTAGGACTAGCCCTTCTAGTAAAGGTATCAAACACATACGGAACTGACTACGTAAATAATCTTAACCTTCTACAATGCTAAAAATTATCATCCCATCACTTTTACTACTTCCAACAACCTGACTATCATCCCCCAAAAAAACCTGAACTAATGCAACATCCCACAGCTTCCTAATTAGTCTAGTCAGCCTAATTCTGCTATGACAAAATGACGAAAACTACCTGAACTTCTCAGTCATATTTTTCTCAGACCCTTTATCCACCCCACTAATTATTCTTACTACTTGACTCCTCCCACTTATACTAATAGCCAGTCAAAACCACTTAAAAAAAGAAAAAATATCATACCAAAAATTCTATATCTCAATACTAATTAGCCTTCAAATCCTTCTAGTCCTTACTTTCTCAGCAACCGAACTAATAATATTCTATATCTTATTTGAAGCTACCTTAATTCCCACACTAATTATTATTACCCGATGGGGTAATCAAACAGAACGACTTAACGCAGGAATCTACTTCCTATTCTATACACTAATTGGCTCAATTCCACTTTTAATTGCCCTCATCTCAATTCAAAACTCTATAGGAACATTAAATTTCCTAACTCTGTCACTACTATGTAATTCAATTGACTCCTCCTGATCCAACAACATCACATGATTAGCATGCATTATAGCATTTATAATTAAAATACCATTATATGGAGTCCACTTATGACTACCAAAAGCTCATGTTGAAGCACCAATTGCAGGATCTATGGTACTGGCAGCCATCCTTCTAAAACTAGGAGGCTACGGAATAATTCGAATCTCGATTATTCTAGATCCATTAACAAAACATATAGCCTACCCGTTTATCTTATTATCCCTATGAGGAATAATTATAACAAGTTCAATCTGCCTACGACAAACAGACCTAAAATCATTAATTGCTTATTCCTCGGTAAGCCATATAGCTCTAGTAATTGCAGCCATCATAATCCAAACCCCATGAAGCTTTATAGGAGCTACCATACTCATAATTGCCCACGGCCTAACCTCATCACTATTATTTTGTTTGGCAAACTCAAACTATGAACGCATCCACAGCCGAACTATAATTATAGCACGAGGCCTACAAATAATCTTTCCATTAATAGCAACACTATGACTCCTAGCAAGCTTAGCCAATCTAGCATTACCACCATCAATCAATTTAATAGGAGAATTATTCATTGCTATGTCACTATTCTCCTGATCCAATTTTTCAATTATCCTCATAGGAACTAACATTGTAATTACAGCTATATACTCCATGTATATAATTATTATTACTCAACGTGGAAAACCAACAAACCATATTAATGATCTCCAACCATCCCACACACGAGAACTAACCCTTATGTTCCTACATATAATTCCCCTAATCATACTAACTATTAACCCAAAACTCACTTCAGGCCTTACAATATGTAGATATAGTTTACAAAAAACATTAGACTGTGAATCTAATAACAGGAACTTAACCTCCTTATTTACCAAGAAAGTACGCAAGAACTGCTAACTCGTGCTACCATGACTAAACCCATGGCTTTCTTACTTTTATAGGATAAAAGAAATCCGTTGGTCTTAGGAACCAAAAACCTTGGTGCAAATCCAAATAAAAGTAATTAACATAATTACATCATCAATCTTAACAATCTTTATCATTCTATCTATACCAATTCTTATCTCAATAACTAACTTAATCAAACACATTAACTTTCCATTATACGCCACTTCATCAATCAAACTCTCATTCTTCCTAAGCCTAATTCCCCTTCTCCTATTTTTTCATCAAAACACAGAATACATAATTACCAGTTGACACTGAATTACAATCAACTCAATCAACATAACAATAAACTTCAAAATCGACTATTTCTTTATTCTATTCCTGTCAGTAGCACTGTACGTCACATGATCAATCATACAATTCTCCTCATGATACATACACTCAGATTATCATATTAACCGATTCATTAAATACCTAATGATATTTTTAATTACTATGCTAATCTTAACCTCAGCCAATAATCTATTTCAACTATTCATTGGATGAGAGGGAGTAGGAATTATATCATTCCTACTAATCGGATGATGATACGGACGCGCCGACGCAAACACAGCAGCCCTACAAGCCATCCTGTATAACCGAATCGGAGACGTTGGTTTTATTCTAGCCATAACATGATTTTGCCTAAATATAAACTCCTGAGAACTCCAACAAATCCTACTAACCAACAATAGCAATTTTACTCCACTTTTAGGATTATTAATTGCAGCAACAGGAAAATCAGCCCAATTTGGACTCCACCCGTGACTCCCATCCGCTATAGAAGGGCCCACACCAGTATCAGCTCTACTTCACTCAAGCACCATAGTTGTTGCAGGAATCTTTCTTCTAATTCGATTCCACCCTCTTATATCCAACAACAACACAATTCTGACAATAATGATATGCCTTGGAGCCCTAACTACACTATTTACAGCTATCTGTGCGCTCACACAAAATGATGTAAAAAAAATTATTGCCTTCTCTACATCAAGCCAACTAGGCCTAATAATAGTAACCCTAGGAATCAACCAACCATACTTAGCCTTTCTCCATATTTGTACCCACGCATTTTTCAAAGCTATACTATTCATATGCTCAGGATCAATTATTCACAACCTAAACGACGAACAAGACATTCGAAAAATAGGAGGGGTTATAAAAATTATACCATTTACATCATCCTGCCTAGTAATCGGAAGCCTAGCCCTAACAGGAATACCATTCCTTACAGGATTTTATTCAAAAGACTCTATTATTGAATCTATCAACACCTGTAATGCCAACGCCTGAGCCCTTTTAATTACACTCATAGCCACATCAATAACAGCCATATATAGTATACGAATCATCTACTTCGTCGCAATAACCAAACCACGATATCCCCCTATAATCATTATTGACGAAAATAACCCAAACTTAATTAACCCTATTAAACGTCTAGCCCTTGGAAGCATCCTAGCCGGCTATGTAATCTCAAATAACATCCCTCCAACCAACATCCAAATCCTTACAATACCTGTATATTTAAAAATCACAGCCCTAGTAATTTCTATCCTAGGATTTATTATCGCCTTAGAACTAAATAACCTGACCCTAAAACTATATATAAACAAAATCAAACCATTCTCAATATTCTCAACCTCATTAGGATTCTTCCCATCAATCCTACACCGTATAATTCCACTAAAATCACTAGACCCAAGCTTTAAAGTATCTCTAGGACTATTAGACCTAATTTGATTAGAAAAATCTATCCCAAAATCCACTTCACTAATTCATACATTCACATCAAAAATATTAACAAGCCAAAAAGGAATAATCAAACTCTACTTCCTATCATTCTTAATTACCATTATCCTTGTAGTTATCATCTACATAATTAATCCCGAGTGATTTCAATAATAATAAAAATACCAGCAAACAAGGACCACCCGGCTACAACTATTATTCAAGTAGCACAACTATACATCGCTGCAACCCCAACACCACCTTCTAACATCACACCAATATCATCTATCTCGTACATCATTCAATCACTTAGTCCATCAAAATTAACCAATTCAACCTCATTTCAATAATCAATTATCCAAACAAAAAATAACTCTGCCAAAAACCCAATAATTAAAAAACCAAAAATTAACCAACTTGAACCCCAAGTCTCAGGATACTCTTCAGTAGCCATAGCCGTCGTATAACCAAACACAACCATCATTCCACCCAAATAAATTAAAAACACCAATAAACCTAAAAATGAACCCCCAAACCCCAAAACAATTAAACAACCAACAAATCCACTAATAATCAAACCTAACCCACCATAAATAGGCGAAGGCTTCAACGCCAAACCAATACAACCCGCCAAAAATAATAAGCTTAAAATAAAAATATAATTAGTCATTATTTCCACACAGCACTTAACTGCGACCAATGACATGAAAAATCATCGTTGTAATTCAACTATAGAAACCCCTAATGACAAACATCCGAAAAACACACCCATTATTCAAAATTATTAACCACTCTTTCGTTGACCTTCCTGCCCCATCCAACATTTCATCATGATGAAACTTCGGATCACTCTTAGGAATTTGCCTAATAATCCAAATCATCACAGGTCTATTCCTAGCAATACACTACACATCAGATACAATAACAGCATTTTCATCAGTTACTCATATTTGCCGAGACGTAAACTACGGATGACTAATCCGATATATACACGCAAACGGAGCATCAATATTCTTCATCTGCCTCTTCCTCCATGTAGGACGTGGAATATACTATGGATCTTATACCTTCACAGAAACATGGAATATTGGAGTAGTATTACTCTTTGCAGTAATAGCTACAGCCTTCATAGGCTATGTTCTACCATGAGGACAAATATCATTCTGAGGGGCAACAGTAATTACAAACCTATTATCAGCAATTCCATACATCGGAACTACCTTAGTAGAATGAATTTGAGGTGGATTCTCAGTTGACAAAGCAACCCTAACACGCTTCTTCGCATTCCACTTCATTCTCCCATTCATCATTACAGCCCTAGTAATTGTTCACCTCCTATTCCTTCACGAAACAGGATCTAACAACCCAACAGGCTTAAACTCAGACTCAGACAAAATTCCATTCCACCCATACTATACAATTAAAGATATTCTAGGAATTATTATTATATTCTTATTTCTAATAACCCTAGTACTGTTCTTCCCCGACCTACTAGGAGACCCTGACAACTATACACCAGCCAATCCACTAAACACACCTCCTCATATTAAACCAGAATGATACTTCCTATTCGCCTACGCTATCCTACGATCAATCCCTAATAAACTAGGAGGAGTTTTAGCCCTAATTTTATCAATTCTAGTCCTTACTCTCATACCATTCCTTCATACCTCTAAACAACGAAGCCTAATGTTCCGCCCCATCACGCAAACACTATATTGAATTCTAGTAGCCAATTTACTCGTTCTAACTTGAATTGGAGGCCAACCAGTAGAACATCCATTCATTATCATTGGCCAACTAGCATCAGTCAGCTACTTCTCCATTATCCTAATCTTCATACCAATCGCAGGCATCATCGAAGACAGTATACTCAAATGAAATCTATGTCTTAATAGTATAATTTATTACTCTGGTCTTGTAAACCAGAAATGAAGAAATTCTCTTCTTAAGACATCAAGAAGAAGGAGAAATCTCCCCACCATCAGCACCCAAAGCTGATATTCTTATTAAACTACTTCTTGACGTACATAAAACTATCTACCACATAATACATTTATGTATATCGTACATTAAATTATCTTCCCCAAGCATATAAGCCAGTATTAAATATTAATGAACGAAGACATAAACTATTAATCCACAGTAAATTATAACAACATGAATATTATATACTACATTTTAATTAATGATCTTTACACATATCTGTGTTATCTTACATACACCATTTCAGTCATAAACCTTTCTCTTCCATATGACTATCCCCTTCCCCATTTTGTCTCTTTTTCTACCATCCTCCGTGAAACCAACAACCCGCCCACCTATGCCCCTCTTCTTGCTCTGAGCCCATACGTCCTGGGGGTAGCTAGAGTGAAACTTTATCAGACATCTGGTTCTTACTTCAGGGCCATCAAATGCGTTACCGCCCATACGTTCCCCTTAAATAAGACATCTCGATGGTACAGGTCTAATCAGCCCATGACCAACATAACTGTGGTGTCATGCATTTGGTATTTTTTAATTTTCGGATGCTATCACTCAACATAGCCGTCAAGGCATGAAGGTCAGCCCAACATGTAGCCGAACTCTCGTTTAAGGGTCATTTATCCTCATAAACAAATCTCCTAAGACAATCTTTTAATGCTTGAATGACATATATTAAATTATCACAAAAATTCTATTCACAAACCCCCATTCCCCCTTAATGCCAAACCCCAAAAACATTAACTACGATCCCATAAGTTTTACACCATTCTAGTGGTTCAAAAAATATAACTTAAATTTTAGTATTAACTAAAACTCCATGACAAATTAATTTTCCCAATCTTTAACCACCTACACCAAAATTCCCGCAATGGCTTTTTTCCAA